TGACTTGAAAGAAAGGTTTCTCTGTAGAGGAAGGGAATAACAATTTATTCCCATAGAAAATCTAGGAACAAGAAGATTGAATCGGAAATATCGACAAATTCTTTCCAAGTCCAAAGAAATGAAATTCAAAAAAGGAGGTGGGTCAACTGTTCTAATTCAAATTTCATCTCTATCGAATTTTAATATCAGAATAGCGGATATAGTTATAATTAAATGGGTCAGGTCCACTTACTTTTTCTTTTGTTGATTTCGAATCTTTCCAATGGATTTGCTTGGTATAATGGAAAATAGGGATCTTTGGCGATTCAAGAGGAGGCTTATGATTATTCATAATAATGAAAATTGACCGAACAAATGTTCCACTTTCTAACTAGAACTACTATACTCTAACTCAGTATAATGATAACGTATTATCTGGTTAGTTCCTTTTGTATTCCAAATAAAAAAAAGATTTCTATTTTCTGAATACTATGACTGGACTTTTATGAAAAAAAAATTTATGAAAAAAGAAAAGCCCCTTATCGGATTTGAACCGATGACTTACGCCTTACCATGGCGTTACTCTACCACTGAGTTAAAAGGGCTTATTTGATTTAATTCCCGAACGAGTCACTATGTAGATAAAATCTCTATATGCACATATATTATATATATAAGTATATACAGTAGACTCATAGTGGCTAGTAGCTGATTTTTGAATAATCAAATGGATTTGCCTAGCAAGTCTAGGGTAAAATGAATTGTTTCAAGACCGGCCCTAATTTCTTTTATTGAGATGATCCTTAATGATCCTTATCAAAACAAAATTCACTTGATTGATACATAACATACACGTACACTTACCAATTCGACATAAAAGAAATTTCAAGATATTTCATCGAATCATGTGATGAAGATGTCCCCTTGAACTAAAGTCTTAAAGAAAATTTTCGATAACTTCTTGATCCCGCTTACTAGATTAGATTTATATAGAGAATGTCGATTCTAATGAACGATTCATGAATATGAATGACGAATCCAAAAATTCTATACAATTCTGAAAAACGGAAAGATCCCTCGGATCTGATCATTCCATTATATTGACAATTTCAAAAAACTGATGATACTATGATCATAGTATGAGGGCGGTTGGTCAAGTCGGCCCCCATCGTCTAGTGGTTTAGGACATCTCTCTTTCAAGGAGGCAGCGGGGATTCGAATTCCCCTGGGGGTAGGGTACTACGAAAGGAAGTTGATCATGGATTACCAATAAGCCTAAAATTGATTCTTCCTGGGTCGATGCCCGAGCGGTTAATGGGGACGGACTGTAAATTCGTTGGCAATATGTCTACGCTGGTTCAAATCCAGCTCGGCCCAATAATCCGCCAATCTACCATGAGATGGTATAAACCCCCTTGTCCTTCAGAAAGACCCCATACGAAGATAAAAAAGAATCAAATTTTCTGCTAGATCCCTTATTTCCCTGGGATTGTAGTTCAATTGGTTAGAGCACCGCCCTGTCAAGGCGGAAGCTGCGGGTTCGAGCCCCGCCAGTCCCGACGGATCCAATAAATACATCAATTCATTTTTCCTTTTCTATGAACTAGTTTTCTATGAACTAGTAAAGGGTGTCGAAGGGCATACTTTCATCATTCCCAAAGCAAAAAGGAGTCTTTATTTCTTTTTGCTTTCCTATTTTTTCCATTTCGCTTTTATTGTTTGTTTAGGTTTGGAACTATGTAATTAATCGAAGTGGAAAGGCAATCTGATGATCCTTCATCAGATGATTGTCCAAGGAAGACGCAAGGTAGGTTATAGAAAAAAACAAGGAAACGGATGATAAATAAAGGAATTTTGGATTGATTGAGTCAGGAATCAAAATTTGGATTCGGTATGGATAAAAGAACTTCCTATGTTATACTATTCAAGTCTTGACGACGGGTTGATTTGATAGATCAGATATTGTTATTCATGATATTGATCTGATTCAAGATCATCGAGAGGTAATTCATTCATTGAATTTACAGACGAAAGATTTATCATCTCTAGGGGATTAAATCCCGAGTTATTGCGAAGTAAAAAAACCGATGAGATTATGGAAGTAAATATTCTTGCATTTATTGCTACTGCACTATTCATTCTAGTTCCTACCGCTTTTCTACTTATCATTTACGTAAAAACAGTCAGTCAAAATGATTAATTCAATTGAATTTTCAAATGAATTTGAATGAAACTTTCCTTCTGAGTTCTTATCAAAAATGGACGAAGTCAAATGAAAAGGATTCCAATTTCACGTCTTAACTTAAATGAAATGAGCGCACTATAATCGGCAGTTTTCTAAGAGATAGATAGTATGGTAGAAAGATTCATCTTTCTACCATACTATCTATCTCTTAGTCTATAAACTTAGTCTATAAAGTTGTAATCTAGAATAAAGATAAAGGCTTAAGTTTCTATAGATCAATCTACAATATTCTCTTCATATATGTGTATATGAATTCCATATATTGTATGGAATTGACATAACACCCAATTTGCTACATCTATTTGTTCCGATCAATCTGAAATAATTCTTATCTTAGGATTCTAATTCCTTTCCTTTTACTAATAAGGAAGGGGAAACCTCACCTATTTTTAACGCCCGAACCATGATATGAAATAAGTCGATAAAGCATAAATCGCCTTTCTCAAATTAGACAACCACTATCTCTATCTCATTTCTCATAGAAAGTGCGTATACACTTAACAAAACGACTTCTTCTTTGAACAGTAAAGAGGGAAAGAAATCAAAAAAAAAGGGTCCGGTCTTCCTCAGTATCCATCTATAAAGATAGTAAGAGCCCATTCCCATTGATTGAAATAGAAAATTTCGTTAGGTTGGAATAAATTTCCAATCATCTGAATCCCTTTCTTTTCGAAATACAAAGACAGGAATCGATGAAATATTTCTTTGATTGAAAGAGTATGATTCATATCATAGATTACTCCATTGGAGTCCAATGGGATTCCAAATTCAGATATTTTTATTTTAAATAGTTCAAAATGCGTTGCAAAACGATCTATAAAACAATTGATACGGTTTGATTCCTGAACTCAATTAGTAGTACTTCTAGAGCCCACTTCTTCCCCACACTACGAGTGAAAGGGAAAATGTAAAGACTACCATTAAAGCAGCCCAAGCGAGACTTACTATATCCATGTGCATTATGTCCCCTATCTCTATAAATACGAAGGAATTATTCCATTATTCCTCACTAATAATAGTGGAATCAATGGCGCAGAGTCAAAAAGGGGTTCTGACCGAACACTATTGAGAAACCAATCCGAAAAATCGATTATGATTTCGAATCAGGAAAGATTAAACACAAGCAAAATACATAGTAACATCCCAAGGGAATGGGAACATGTAGGAATAAGAATAATAAGGCCTATTCTTTTTTTGTTTTGTTGACCTTCTAAGTAAAAACAGAAGGGCAGAAATCGAGAAATCACTATCTATTACAGACCTCTATTTCCCCATTTGATCTAATCCGTACCCTCTTTCCCGATTATCGCTGTGAAACAGGGGGCTTGATTAGGGGTTGCCGAAAAGAAATTCTTTCTTTTTGCCCCCTTTTCTAGAAAAGTCAATTATTCATCCAATCTAATATTGATTGGATACCTGAGCACTCAGAGATTCTCGCGAGTCCGTCTTATATAAAGCAACTTCCGCCCCTTTCCAAAACTATTAATTGAATTTCCTATCAGGCTCTACAATCTGATTCAAGATCCAGTCATTAGACACTCCCTTAGTAATAGAAGGGAATCGTGAAGTCTTGATAGCCCCCTCTACCAGTAGATTCGAATATTTCCTTGAATCCTAGATGCGAACGAGGATTCACAATCTTTTCTTTTAGAAAACCTTCAGAACACATGCTTAGAATCAAACAAAGTATGAACAGTCTGTTTCCTATGTTTCTTCCGGGGAAGCATTCTGCGGGTTATATCAGCAGAACAGAAAAGAAGAAGAGATTTCGAGTTTTTTGGTGATCAGGCGACACCCGGATTTGAACTGGGGAAAAAGGATTTGCAGTCCCCCGCCTTACCACTCGGCCATGCCGCCAAAATGATACAAAATAGATGCAAATTTTCCCGGATTACTGAATTTTTATTGTACTTGCATTTTGACTTCTGTTTTCCTTAATCCTTTTCTTTCCTACAAGATAGACCCCTTTTTGATTGGATTTGATCCATCCCTTCGATTGATTGTATAGTATCTGAAAATACACATTTGATTTCTCAATAGAAAAGCGAGAGAATGTCTTTAGCATTGTGTATTTTCAGCCGAGAAATTTGAACCATTAACTATTGACTCCTTACTTCGAATTCATGAACGATTCTGGGATTTGAATTTCAAATTGTGTTTTCCTAATGACATAAGAAAATACAAATTGAGACAGAACTAATCAGTATTGATTTTTTCAATCAAAAAATCTTTCTCAATTTCAATTATAACAAAACATATGAGTATATGTAAACCCCAGAACATAAATTGTTACACAGATATCTATTATTTAGATATGTTGTTGATAGGGAATTATCATCAAATTATCCTACTTCACTTCAATTTTGCATTGAATGGAAATTCTCTTTTGATACAGCACGGCCAGGGCTGTCCCGAATAGAACCGGCAATAAAAGAGAAGTCGGATATTATAGCTATCCGCATACGTGTTTAATAAATGCAACCCTTCTTATACAATACACTTCAAATCGTATTCTACTCAAAAATCAGTAAAGTACAAATATCTCTCTTCTCTGTGAATCGTTTTTTGAACAACGAAATCCCTAACATAAAGGCGGTTAAGTGCTAAAAAAATGGATTCTATCTGATTTTTTGTCTTTGTCTCCCAAATACCGAATCTTTTTATTTTTCTCAAATTCGAATATGTAATATCATAATAATGGTATAATTTTAATCATTTTATTTTTGTTTTGCTATTCTATACAAAACCCTATGACCTTAATAAGCCTAAGTGACAG